TTACAACGGAATGGTATACAAAGTCAACAGATCTCAATGAATAAGAAATAGGGTTTTATGGCTACACAAACCGTTGAGGGCGGTTCTAAATCTCGTCCAAGACAAACTCTTGTAGGGAGTTTATTGAAACCACTGAATTCAGAATATGGTAAAGTAGCTCCTGGGTGGGGAACTACTCCTTTGATGGGTTTCGCAATGGCCCTTTTTGCGGTATTCCTATCTATTATTTTGGAAATTTATAATTCTTCCATTTTACTGGACGGAATTTCAATCAATTAGATTCATAAGAACTATGAACTAACTTTTCAATATTCAATACAAAGTGAAGCAGTTAGGTCTCTGATTTTTATCCCATTCTATTTTGGTAGTTCGACCGTGGAATTTCTTTGTTTCTGTATTTCCGGAATATGAGTGTGTGACTTGTTATATTGTTATAATGGATCCTATAGATAGTACAGAAAACGAGTCTGTCATCTTGATAGAGATGGTTTGACTTCGTCGGATATTCATTTTGAGTATGTGAAGCACGAAATGTATCAAATAGAATACAAAGTATTAGAACTATGATTCATACTAAATATTCAGACCACGCGGCCGGGCTCCCATTTTTTTGATTTTTTTGTTAGATTTATAAGTTATAAAAAGATTTTTATTCTTTCAAACCCCCATTTATGCTTATTTTGATCAAAAGACAAAGGCTTCTTTTTGATTTTTAGTCATTATATTTATTCTAAGTGATGATCCAACGGTTCTTACTCAAGGAATTTTTGCAATTAGTCTGAAAGGGTTTTATTGAATCATCGTGGTTCTAGTATGAATCTAAGGTTTTAATTGATTCACGGGGTCTTAACAAGAGAATTCCTATCAATAATAAAGAAAACGGCAGTAAAGTGAGTCGTATTACACACAACAAATAACAATAACGATAATAGGTAAATAGAAGATTCAAGAGGCCTAGAATCACCAACATAAAGACGAATGAGCCGACTTGATATTTTGGCATTATAACCACAAGAAAGTTCTTTCGGATTTTTATTCTTTCGTATTTTCATAAAAAATGGAATCATAGAATTAAAAAGTTTCAAACTTTTACACATATCCGGTAGAACTAGTATTGGGGTGTTTCTGTTTGAGCCGTACGAGGTGAAATTCTCATATACGGTTCTTGGAGGGGGAGTCTTTTGGAGTTTACCTATCTCAATAAAATTTATGATTGGTTCGAAGAACGTCTTGAAATTCAGGCAATTGCAGATGATATAACTAGTAAATATGTTCCTCCTCATGTCAATATATTTTATTGTCTAGGAGGAATTACACTTACTTGTTTTTTAGTCCAAGTAGCTACAGGGTTTGCTATGACTTTTTATTACCGTCCGACCGTTACGGAGGCTTTTGCTTCTGTTCAATATATAATGACTGAAGTCAACTTTGGTTGGTTAATCCGATCAGTTCATCGGTGGTCTGCTAGTATGATGGTCCTAATGACGATTCTGCACGTATTTCGTGTGTATCTCACCGGTGGATTTAAAAAACCTCGCGAATTGACTTGGGTTACAGGTGTGATTTTAGGTGTATTGACCGCATCTTTTGGTGTAACTGGTTATTCCTTACCTTGGGACCAAATTGGTTATTGGGCAGTAAAAATTGTAACAGGTGTGCCCGAAGCTATTCCTGTAATAGGATCGCCTTTGGTAGAGTTATTGCGCGGAAGTGCTAGTGTGGGACAATCTACTTTGACTCGTTTTTATAGTTTACATACTTTTGTATTACCTCTTCTTACTGCCGTATTTATGTTAATGCACTTCCTAATGATACGGAAACAAGGTATTTCTGGCCCGTTATAAAGAATATATAGCATATTTGTAATCAATCATTTATCACTTGGGGTAGGGACAATAGTATTTCATTGCTACAAATATGGATTATTGAAAAGAATAAGACATCTATTTGGATCTATTTATCTTCAACTCAAAAAAAAATGTACTAGATTATTTATATTATTTATTTAATACTCATTACTCATAGTTGAAGTGAATTTTCCGAAGATAAAATGGATTATGGGAGTGTGTGACTTGAACTATTGATTAGGCCGTGCAGAATATATGTTTTTTAGCTGCCACATTAAAATTCATAATCAAAAATGTGTCTTTGTTCCAACCACCGCGTAAGCCCATAGGAGGATAGGATGGTTCGTTTGAAGAGAATTTTTTCTATGATCAGACTCGACCATGTCGTATATGAACAGGCTCCGTAAGATCCAGTAGAAAGAATAAGCGATGTGGCATAATCAATTCTAGATTATGTTCTATATATTTCACTTATTGAATAGTATGGAAATGTATTCATTTCCTCTGCATTGACTTGATTTATTAGACTATCGGAGTGAAACAAGGGATCTAAAGAAGAACAGAGGCTAAACTATATCAGTAACAAGTAAATCCTTTGTATGCAAAAAGTCTCGATATTCTTGGGGAAAAAGTCCAATTGCAAGGTCTGAGAC